TCTATGGTTTGGGTCTTTAGCGGGTCTATTGATAGAGATTAATCGTTTATTCCCAGACGCCTTGTCATTTCCTTTTTTTTGATTCTAGTTATTAATATGCAAAAAATAAATAAATTAGAGATTTAATTCTATGTGACGTGATTAAAAAAAAAATGTATTAAACCCAAGCAAAAAGTTGATCTAATAAAATTATATTTGGAAAAACATAAATGGAAATGCGGGTCCAGTCTAGGAGAGGCTCCACGAAATCATAACATAGTAAAGAAGATACATAAATGAAATATTGGTATTAGTATTAGGAATAATTGAGAGTTAGAAAAAAATTGTATTACTTAAAATTATATATAATATTATAATATATAATTGATATTTAAATAAAATTAAATAAAAAAATATAGATCTTCAATCTATTTCATTTTAATTATTACTCTTAATTAATTCAATTAATTAATATTAATTACAATGAAATCTTTAGAAAATTAATTTCAAATTAGTAACTTCTATTAATTTTTTGTTCTTTTTATTTTCAGATCGAAAAAAGAAAGAAAAGTTAAGTCGATCCAAAGGGGGTTCATGGCCAAGGGTAAAGATGTAAGGGTCATAGTTATTTTGGAATGTACTTGTTGTTGTGCCCGAAATGGTGTCAATAAAGAATCGCGGGGTATTTCTAGATATATTACTCAAAAGAATCGACACAATACACCCAGTCGATTAGAATTGAGAAAATTTTGTCTTTATTGTCACAGGCATACGATTCATGGGGAAATAAAGAAATAGATCGAACGGAACATAACATATGTGCAATCTTTCCATTCTAACTCAAAGAGCAGAAAGAGGAAGAACATATAACATAATCATAATATAATAATAATTATATTAAAATTATAAATTATACAAATAAAACCCTACTTCGGCCGGATCTTAAATTAATAAAGAAATTGAATTTTAGAAATAAGGAATAAACCATGGATAAATCTAAGCAACCTTTTCGTAAATCCAAGCTTTCTTTTCGTCGGCGTTTGCCCCCAATTGTCTCGGGGGATCGAATTGATTATAGAAACATGAGTTTAATTAGTCGATTTATTAGTGAACAAGGAAAAATATTATCTAGACGGGTAAATAAATTAACCTTGAAACAACAACGATTAATTACTATTGCTATAAAACAAGCTCGTATTTTATCTTCGTTACCTTTTCTTAATAATGAGAAACAATTTGAGAGAACCGAGTCGACCCCTAGAACTGCGGGTCCTAGAGCCAGAAATAAATAGGCATATTCCTCAATTGACTCAAAACTCCAATTGGAATTCAAGCTCAAATAGATTGGATGTTTTGCTCGAAAAGGCCCAGAATCCAGGTTTAATTCTTGTCTTATAAGAAACAAAAAAAGGGGGATAAGCAATTTTTTTATTGAAGCATGTTCGTTCATTCCTATTACTTTTCTTATCTTAAATTTTATCTCAATTTAGTTTATTCTATCTTCCCGGAGTTCATTCTCCGGGGAATTCTTGTTCAATCATTCCTGTATATTACTTTATAATTTCCTTTATTTTATGATTTTATTGGAAATCATGTAAAGACAATTCTTATTTGATATAGCTATTTGCGCAAGTATTTTACGATTAAGAAGCAATTGCCCCTTGTATAGATTGTGTATTAATCGACTATAACTATGGAATACTTTATTCTCGCGAGTTACTGCATTTATCCGAGTGATCCACAAACGACGAAAATTTCTCTTTTGCCTGCCCCTATCTCGATGAGAGGAAACCAAAGCTCTCATTTTATGTTGAGTAATTGTTCGTGTAAGTCTTGAATGAGCCCCTGTTGATGCAAATACACGAATTTTTGTTCGACGTCTCCGAGCTGTATACCCTCGTTTAACTCTGGTCATTGAATCAAATTAAACTTTAATGAATAACTAATTGAATTCTCTTCTTTCAGTCATTATTTGTCCCCCCGGTCGGTTAATAACAAAACGGATTATTCCGATATATAAAATATAAATTCCAATGGCTTTTGCTACTATGACCTTCCCAACCACTATTTTTTATTTTTATTCTTTCCAGGCCAGACATTTGGTTCACCTGGAACTAAGAAATTCTACCAAATACTATACAAAAAAATAGTGGGTTCCTTCGTTTCTATGGTTACTTCTTAAACGGTGAGGCCCTCTCTATGCGCCGGAGCCTCATCTCTCAATTTAATCAAATGGTATTGTTAACTTGTATAGTTAACATTCTTTAGCTCTACCCATTAATTATACAGTAATAGGCCTTTTCACAATAAGAGCTATCCATACAGTGACGGCATTTAATTATGAAAGTTGGCTAGGTAGCTGACCCTGTTAGTCCGTTCTTTCAAGAATATGGGCATAACCTTTTTGTTTTGCTTCTTATCCTTATAATACCATTTCCTCCGCTTAATGGATAACCATTTGCTACCAATGGAGAATTGCTTCTCATCTCAAATTGAGGTGGTTGGATTTGCACCAATGAAAACCATAAATTCCATACACAATATACAAGAAACAATAAGGGTATATAATATATCCCCATTTTAGATAGTAAATGGCGTTCTTTTACTCTATCTATTCATTGGTATTAATCATTGATACTGGAAAAATTGTCTCATTTGCTCGAGCTCATGATCTGAACGAGTCGCACATACACCCTAGTACATGTTCCTCGACGCTGAGGACATCCTCGAAGAGCGGGGGATTTCGTGACATTTTTTATTGGCTGTCTTGTCTTTCTAATAAGTTGTTTAATAGTTGGCATGTCGGATATATAAAATTATATTATAGAATGGGTTGGTTTAGATCGATCTTAACCTGATTGATGATTATTAATTATTTCGATTCAATATAAGATATCAAATCGTGTCAAATTCGAATTATGGTTGAAAATAAAACGGAATCATGGATTTATACGAAATCCGAAGTATTTTCATTTTCAACCGCTACAAGATCAACAATGCCATGGGCTTGGGCTTCTGTTGCCGACATAAAAACATCTCTTTCCATGTCTTCGGATATAACCCACAAAGGGTTGCCTGTTCTTTGTACATAAACTTTTGTGAGGTTTTCGCGAAGTTTCAACAGTTCTTCCGCTTCCAGGATAAATTCTCCTGCCTGTGCCTCATAAAAAGAACTAGCAGGTTGGTGAATCATAACCCTGATGATATTGAGATAACATCATGAATGGTTCTTCTATCTCGCATGATGGGATTTAAATTAAAGGGATAAAAAAAGAAGAAAAAAATAGAATTGAACAACCGTACAGGCACCTTTTGTGCATTGCATACGGCTCTGCAATGGAATTTACTAACCCCCTTCCCTCCCCCAGAGAAGAGGGGAAGAAATAGAATCTATCCGATCCAGCCAGATTGTTGAATAATCCATTTGCCATCCTTCTTTTCATAAGAGTAAAAAAATACTACGATGGTTCTGTTGCTTTATATTAGATATTTATATATTTATCTAGTTTGTGATTTGGCAATCCCAAAGTGTCTTTCTGATATGATCAAATAAGGAAAAAATGATTTGTGACGCTAAAATGTCCTCCCGACACATAAGATAAAATCGCATTTCATACTACTATCTCGATACAAAATCTCATGTTATAAAAAACAATAATGGTTTGTTCATATCGAACTCAAAGTGCCATGCTATTATTACTTAATTTTTCCTAATTCGATTATTTATATTTGATATGGCGAAGGCATAGTCTTTTTTTTTAACTCATTGGCGCCAAGCGTGAGGGAATGCTAGACGTTTGGTAATTTCTCCTCCAACCAGAATGAAAGATCCCATTGAAGCAGCTAATCCCATGCATATTGTATGTACATCGGGTGGCACAAATTGCATAGTATCATAAATGGCTATTCCTGGTATTACCCATCCGCCGGGAGAGTTTATAAACAAATAAAAATCCCTAGTATTATCTTCTATACTGAGATATACCATGAGACCCACAAGTTGATTGGAGATCTCGCTATCAACTTCTTGGCCTAAAAAAAGTAATCTTTCTCGATGAAGTCGGTTGATTAGGACAAAATTGTATCCCTTAGGAACCGTACGTGCACCTTTGGATGCATACGGTTCAAAAAATTGCGAAAAAAAAAATCAATCAATGTATCAATTACAGTCTTTATTTATTTTTTGTAACAGGTTTTTGTTTTTCTAAAGAAGGGCTTTTCTTCGATTTTTCAAAAACATGAGTTTTGGTTCCCTTTCTCTTCCTTATCAAAAAAAATTATTGAACTTATTAAACTAACCTCTCATTGATGTATTATTTCATCGAAATTCAAATCACGATGTCATTTTCTTGTTCTTGAATGGGCCCTTTCAATTCTTTTAGGTTCGTGTTCTACTCCGGGTAAAGATTTGTCCAAATTCTATTTGCACATATAGGGCAAATTATCTCAGTACCGCTTCTTTTTTTTTATGTTTCATTTCATGCTTTCCCTCAAATTATTCCATGTATTCATCTTATTATTCCATGCCATTCAATGGCAATTTGGGATCACTCCTAATAATATATAGAAAGCATAAATTAAATATAAATAAAGAATGTTTATGATACAAATAGTAATCATATATATTACCAATTTGATATTTTATGAACGGAGCCTGGATACTTTATTTTATCGTTACAAGTTAACCATAAATTCTTAATAATATTGATCCCCAATATAAATGGATCTAATTGCACTTCACGCTCCGAATAATTGATGGTTCAATCAATATTTCTTGGGCGAAACGGAGGATATCCCGATCGGTGGAGACAACGGGTAAACCCCATATGACCTAATATATCTGACAAGCCGCACTATACGTCAACCCAAACTGCGTCTTCCTCTCCAGGATTCCGAAAAGGTACTTTTGGAACACCAACGGGCATTAAATTAAAGAAAAAAGTTAAGTACTATACTTCACTTTAATATGGAAACGTACCAATGAATTTATTGTCTTCATTTATTTCTGTTTATTCTATTTTAAACATAAATTGGATACATGGATTGGGTGAAGATTTCCGGAAGAAGACAGAATGAATAAAGAATTTTCACGAGCGGGTCGATCATTTGAATGATAAACAAGTATCTACGCATTCATTCTACAAAAAAAGGGGGCCCAACCCCCATTGCGTATTGGTACTTATCGAGTATAGAATAGATCTGCTTCTCTTTGTTCTTACGAACAAAATTGTTCCGTTATTTTCAATGGAACGAAATAAATCTTAACCCTTTCTTATACAAAATCTACTGAAAAGGTTAGGTACATAATATAGTATAGTCTTTTCAATGCGATAAAGTTACATAGTGTCCATTTTTCTTTGATATTTGATAAAAAAGGGGTATTTCCATGGGTTTACCTTGGTATCGTGTTCATACTGTCGTATTGAATGATCCCGGTCGGTTGCTTTCTGTCCATATAATGCATACAGCTCTAGTTTCTGGTTGGGCCGGCTCGATGGCTCTATACGAATTAGCAGTTTTTGATCCTTCTGACCCGGTTCTTGATCCAATGTGGAGACAGGGTATGTTCGTTATACCCTTTATGACTCGTTTAGGAATAACCAATTCATGGGGTGGGTGGAATATTTCAGGAGGAACTATACCGAATCCGGGTATTTGGAGTTACGAAGGTGTGGCAGGGGCACATATTGTGTTTTCTGGCTTGTGCTTCTTGGCAGCTATCTGGCATTGGGTGTATTGGGATCTAGAAATATTCTCTGATGAACGTACCGGAAAACCTTCTTTGGATTTGCCCAAGATCTTTGGAATTCATTTATTTCTCTCAGGGTTGGCTTGCTTTGGCTTTGGCGCATTTCATGTAACAGGCTTGTATGGTCCTGGAATATGGGTGTCCGATCCTTATGGGCTAACTGGAAAAGTACAATCTGTAAATCCAGCGTGGGGCGCAGAAGGTTTTGATCCTTTTGTTTCGGGAGGAATAGCCTCTCATCATATTGCAGCGGGTACATTGGGCATATTAGCGGGTTTATTTCATCTTAGTGTCCGTCCGCCTCAACGTCTATACAAAGGATTACGTATGGGCAATATTGAAACTGTACTTTCCAGCAGTATCGCTGCTGTTTTTTTCGCAGCTTTCGTAGTTGCTGGAACTATGTGGTATGGTTCAGCAACTACCCCAATCGAATTATTTGGCCCCACTCGTTATCAGTGGGATCAGGGATACTTCCAGCAAGAAATATATCGAAGAGTTGGCACAGGGCTAGCTGAAAATCTGAGTTTTTCGGAAGCTTGGTCTAAAATCCCCGAAAAATTAGCTTTTTATGATTACATTGGTAATAATCCGGCAAAAGGGGGATTATTCAGAGCCGGCTCAATGGACAGCGGGGATGGAATAGCTGTTGGATGGTTAGGACACCCCATCTTTAGAGATAAAGAAGGCCGCGAGCTTTTTGTACGTCGTATGCCCACTTTTTTTGAAACATTCCCCGTAGTTTTGGTAGACGGAGACGGAATTGTGAGAGCCGATGTTCCTTTTAGAAGGGCAGAATCCAAGTATAGTGTCGAACAAGTAGGTGTAACTGTCGAGTTCTATGGTGGCGAACTCAATGGAGTCAGTTATAGTGATCCTGCTACTGTGAAAAAATATGCTAGACGCGCCCAATTAGGTGAAATTTTTGAATTAGACCGAGCTACTTTGAAATCCGATGGTGTTTTTCGGAGCAGTCCAAGGGGTTGGTTCACTTTTGGGCATGCTACATTTGCTTTGCTCTTCTTTTTCGGACACATTTGGCATGGCGCTAGAACCTTGTTCAGAGATGTTTTTGCTGGTATTGATCCAGATTTGGATTCTCAAGTAGAATTTGGAGCATTCCAAAAACTTGGAGATCCAACTACAAGAAGACAAGTAGTCTGATAGAATATTACTCTGGTATCTTTCGTCTCCACTTTTTTTATTTGATGACATTTTGATGACATAAGGTACCAGAAAAATCGTGACTTGATTGAATCGCCATCTTTAATTCTTTCCCTTTCTTTACTATAGTAAATGATCCAAAATGAATAGGTGTGGAAGCTATAATTGTAAACCACGATCAAATCTATGGAAGCATTGGTTTATACATTTCTCTTAGTCTCGACTTTAGGGATAATTTTTTTCGCTATCTTTTTTCGAGAACCACCTAAGGTTCCGACTAAAAAATGATTTTTGATCATCTTAATTTGAAGTAATGAGCCCACCAATGGTAGGCTCATTACTTCAATTAGTCCCCGTGTTCTTCGAATGGATCTCTTAATTGTTGAGAGGGTTGCCCAAAAGCGGTATATAAGGCGTACCCAGTAAAGCTTACAAGTAAACCAGATATGAAGATGGCGACTAGGGTTGCTGTTTCCATTTCTAGATAATTTAAGGATCACAATGGATCTACGATAAGATAGTTTATTTACAACTACAACCAAATGGTATACAAAGTCAACAGATCTTAACCAATCATTAAATAAGATTTATGGCTACACAAACCGTTGAGGATAGTTCTAAATCTAGGCCAAGACAAACTAATATAGGAAGTTTATTGAAACCATTGAATTCGGAATATGGTAAAGTAGCTCCGGGCTGGGGGACTACACCACTTATGGGGGTCGCAATGGCTCTGTTTGCGATATTTCTATCTATCATTTTGGAAATTTATAATTCATCCGTTTTATTGGATGGAATTTCAATGAATTAGGTTCCTGAGGACTATAAAGTCCTAGTTCTAGTTTTTCAATAAAAAAATAAAAACGCACTTAAGACTCAGATTTCTCATTCTGGTAGTTCGACCGTGGAATTTTTTTGTTTCGGTATTTCCGGAATATGAGTGTGTGACTTGTTATAATTGATCCTATTGATAATACAGAGAATAGTCTGTCATCTCTATCAAGATGATTCTACCTCGTCGGATATTTATTCTAGTATCTGGAGCACGGAATATGAATATTGTAGAATAGATCAAGAAAAGAAATATTTGAACTATGATTCATACTTACTATTCAGTCAGACCTCGCGACCGGACTCAAAAAAAAAAAATGCAAATTTGAATTATTAATAACATCCATTCATTGAAATTGGAGAAGTGATGATCAAATGGTTCTTAACTCACAGAACCTTTGCGTTTAGCGTGGGCTTTATTAAATCATCGTGGTTCTAGTATGAATCTGAGGTGTCAATTGATTGACAGGGTCTCAACAAGGGAATTCTTATCAATAACTAGTAAAACAAGAGTCAATCTGTATTATTACACAAAAAAGAACAAATAAAAAATAATAGGAAAGAGAAGATTCAAGAGGCCTTTATTTTAACAATTAACATAAATAAAAAGACGAACGAGGGAGCCAACTTGATATTTTTGGCATTATCATCACAAAGAAGAGATTCTGGATTTTTGTTATTTGGTATTTTTGGGGCAAATTGAATCAAGTGGCTAATTTGAATTTGAACTTTCTATTACATATCCGTTAAAATCCGTATTTGATTTGTGTTGTTTCTGCTTGAGCCGTACGAGGTTAAATTCTCATATACGGTTCTCAGGGGGGGTCTATTTTTTGGTTACCTATCCCAATAAAGTATATGATTGGTTCGAAGAACGTCTCGAGATTCAGGCGATTGCAGATGATATAACTAGTAAATATGTTCCTCCTCATGTCAACATATTTTATTGTCTAGGGGGGATCACACTTACTTGTTTTTTAGTACAAGTAGCCACAGGTTTTGCTATGACTTTTTACTATCGTCCAACCGTTACAGAGGCTTTTTCCTCTGTTCAATACATAATGACTGGGGCTAACTTTGGTTGGTTAATCCGATCAGTTCATCGATGGTCAGCAAGTATGATGGTTCTAATGATGATCTTGCACGTATTTCGTGTGTATCTCACAGGGGGATTTAAAAAACCTCGCGAATTAACTTGGGTTACAGGTGTGATTCTGGCCGTATTGACTGCATCTTTTGGTGTAACTGGTTATTCTTTACCTCGGGACCAAATTGGTTATTGGGCAGTCAAAATTGTGACAGGCGTACCTGAAGCGATTCCCGTAATAGGATTACCTTTGGTAGAGCTATTACGCGGAAGTGCTAGTGTAGGCCAATCCACTTTGACCCGTTTTTATAGTTTACACACTTTTGTATTGCCTCTTCTTACTGCCGTATTTATGTTAATGCACTTCCCAATGATACGTAAGCAAGGTATTTCAGGTCCTTTATAGAGAAAATATATCATATATATATTTGTAATTGATTATATATCATTTCGGGGAGGAAGAAAAAATAGTCTTGTATTTCATTGCTACAAATATGGATTATTGAAAAATAAGACATATTATTTGGTTGGATACCTCTCTTCAACTCTGAAGTATTGTATTTCTTATTTGATACCAATAGTTGAAGTGGATTCTCTGAAGAGAAGATGGATTATGGGAGTGTGTGACTTGAACTATTGATTGGGCCATGCAGATATATGATTTGATCTGCCACGTTGGAATTTACAACCAAATAAAATGTGTCTCCGCATCCAACCACCACGTAAGTTCCCCTACATAGTAGGGATATGCCGGTTCACTTGAGGAGAATTTTTTCTATGATCATACCCGAATCATGTCATGTATGAGTAGGCTCCGCAAGATCCCATAGAATAAACAATGTGGCACGACCTAATGTTGTATCTATTCCACTTACTTATTTTAATTTTATTTATAGTATAGAAATGCATTCATTTCCTATGCATTGATCCAAATCTATGATACTATCGGAGTGAAATAAGGGATCTAAGGAAGAACAGAGGCTAGACTTTATTAGTAACAAGTAAATACTTTGTTTGTATGTAATAAAATCGAAATGTTACGGGGATAAATAACAATCAAAAGACATGAGACAATCCAAAAAGCACTTGATCATGATCAAATTTGTAAGCCTACTTGGATATTGAGCATTTATCTGTAAGAACTTAATTCTTTTCAATGAATAATTGCAACTTCGGAAAATTGAATCGGGCATTTCTTATCTTACATCGAGTTATTATATATTAATATATAGCACAGATATATATGAAATATAGATTTGATACGGATCCATTTCTATTATTCCTTTGATTCTTGCTCGAGCCGGATGATTAAAAATTATCATGTCCGGTTCCTTCGGGGGATGGATCCATAAGAATTAAGAATTCACCTATCCCAATAACAAAAAAACCTGATTTGAATGATCCTGTATTAAGAGCTAAATTGGCGAAAGGGATGGGGCATAATTATTATGGAGAACCCGCATGGCCCAATGATCTTTTATATATTTTTCCGGTAGTAATTCTAGGTACTATTGCGTGTAACGTGGGCTTAGCGGTTCTAGAACCGTCAATGATTGGTGAACCGGCGGATCCATTTGCGACTCCTTTGGAAATATTACCTGAATGGTACTTCTTTCCCGTATTTCAAATACTCCGTACAGTACCCAATAAGTTATTGGGTGTTCTTTTAATGGTTTCAGTACCAACAGGATTATTGACAGTACCCTTTTTGGAGAATGTTAATAAATTCCAAAATCCATTTCGTCGTCCAGTAGCTACAACAGTCTTTTTTATCGGTACCGCAGTAGCTCTTTGGTTAGGTATTGGAGCAACATTACCTATTGATAAATCCCTCACTTTAGGTCTTTTTCAAATTCAAATCAATTAAACTTTGAAATAGCGTACATAAGTATTATGTATCTAAGGACGATTTACTTTGAAGCAAGACTTTAGATACATTAATTTGATTATATTCCATTTTGAGCTGAGTATGGATCGTGCTGAAGATTAAAAACTAAATCCATTCTATAATAATAATATATATAAATGATATATTATTATTATAGAATGGATTTAAAATGAAAATTTTTTATTAAGTAAATCAATTGTGAAATGCTTCTGGTAGGGTGTCCAATATCTGTTTTACATCTTCTATGCGAAAATATTCAATTCTCATAAGGTCTTCTTGACTATTACTATTACTCAAAAGGTCCAATAATGTATGTATATTAGATCTTTTGAGACAATTATAGGTCCTGGAAGGCAATTCTAACTGGTCAATAAAAATAAATTTCAATGGAATTATTTTTTTGTTTTTCTTTAAATTAGTTAATCTATCTTGAAAGGTAAAAGGGGATAGAGTAAACCTGTTTTTATTTTCCGTGAAATTAATGCCCTCTTCCTCCGCATGTAGAAAAGGAATAAATAAATCAATCAAATTACGAGAAGCTTCATAAAGTGCTTCCTTAGGAGTTAAACTCCCGTTTGTCCATATTTCTAGAAAAAGTATCTCTTGTTTTTCATTTCCATCCCCATAAGAATGAATACTATGATTTGCATTTCGAATAGGCATGAATATGGCATCTATAGGGTAACTTCCATCTTGAGAGTTTTTTGTGGGTTTCATACGATATCCGCGATCCCTATTGATTTGTAATTCAATACACAAATCAATTGGTTCCGTCAGGTTAGCTATATGCTGTGTTGTGTCCACTATTTCCACAGAAGGTGGTGAGATGATATCTTGAGCAGTTACGTGTCTAGGACCTCTGACGCAAATAGATGCGTCTCTAACTCCATATAGAGTACTTCTCAATACAATTTCTTTCAAATTTATTAATATTTCGTGGACTGATTCTTTAATACCTACTATTGTAGAATATTCATGTGGTACCTTCTCAGATTTTGCGCGTGTGATACATGTTCCTTCTATTTCTCCAAGTAAAGCCCTTCGCATGGCAATACCAATGGTATCGGCTTGACCTTTCATAAGCGGGGACAGAATGAAACGACCATAATAAAGACGCTTACTATCTATTTTTGATTCAACACACTTCCACTGTAATGTTCGAGTGGACCCTCCTACTCCCTCTCGAACCATACTAAATATTGTTATTTAATCAGATCATTGAATCATTTATTTCTCTTGAAATCCATTTAATTCTTATTTCTACACACGTCTTTTTTTAGGGGGTCGACATCCATTATGTGGCATAGGTGTTACATCGCGCACGAAACTTAATAGTAGACCACTTCTACGGATGGCTCGTAATGCTGCATCTCTTCCGAGACCGGGGCCTTTTATCATAACTTCTGCTCGTTGCATGCCCTGCACCATACGAATAGCATTTATAGCTGCCGCTTGAGCAGCATAGGGTGTCCCTCGTTTTGTGCCTTTGAATCCAGAAGTACCCGCGGAGGCCCAAGAAACTACTCGTCCTCGTACATCTGTAACAGTTACAATGGTATTGTTGAAACTTGCTTGAACATGAATAACACCTTTTGGTATTCTACGTCCATTCTTGCGTGAACCAATACGCCCATTCTTACGCGAACCAATTCTTGGTATAGGTTTTGTCATATTTTATCATCTCATAAATATGAGTCAGAAATATACGGAAAGATACGGAGATATCCATTTCATGTTAAAACAGATTCTTTTACACGGGTCCTTCTTTTTCTTTTAGAAAATTCTTTATTTAGTTTAGAAAGATTACCCTTGTCTCTGTTTATGTCTCGGATTGGAACAAATCACTATAATCCGTCCACGCCTACGGATAAGTCGACATTTTTCACAAATTTTACGAACAGAAGCCCTTATTTTCATATTTCTCATTCCTTATCTTAATTCTGAATCTACTCCTTGAAAAATAAGTTTCTTGATTTTTTTAACTTCAAATTGTATCCCTATGAAAGGAATGTTTAAAAAATCACCCAATAGTTCGAATTTGTGAATTCTATAAATTCTACGTCCCCTGGTTGAATCATAACCACTTATTTCAATTTTGACTCTATCTCATGGTAGTATCTATATAAAACTGTGCCGTATCCTCCCTGAAACATAACCTAGAATTAGATCTTCATTATCTAAAAGTAAAAGGACCCGGAGCATACCGTTGGGAAGCGATTCAGTAATTAAACCTTTATGAATTAATTTTAGTCTTTTATTCGAGGTAAGCCTCTTGAAGTATCAACTAATGGAGAAAGGGTTATATAATTTATTTTTACTCTCTTTTTCCAAAAGGGAAGTTAGAGATAAAATTAAGATAACAGGAGGAAGGGGTGTAAGATCACCATATATAACACAAAATTTCTCCCCCGATTTTTTCTAGTCGAGCTTCTCGATCTGTCATTATACCTCGAGAAGTCGAAAGAATTACGATTCCCATTCCACCTAAAATCTTAGGAATTTGTTGATAGTTGGAATAGATTCGTAGACCAGGTCGGCTGATACGTTTTAAAATAGTTCCATATATTCCCTTTCGATTCCGTCTATGTCGTAGGGTTAAAACCAAGAAACATTTGTTACTTTCCTGATGTTTACGAACGTTTTCGATAAAACCCTCTCGTAGAAGTATTTTTACAATGTTTTCGGTAATATTAGTAGATGCTATTCGAACCGTTCTTTTTTTATCCATGTCAGCATTTCTTATAGAAGTTATTATATCGGCAATAGTATCCTTACCCATGGCGAACTATAATTATTGGTACCCCCTAATTTTTATATAATCAACATGTTTATTTATTATTTTAATAAATAATAAATAAATTTATTTATATTAATTAAATTTATTAAAAGTATATGCGTGATACATAATCTACTAATTGACTTGACCCATTCCAAATACCCCGTTATATCATAAGTTTATTTAATATACTACTAGTATTTATAATACCTCGGGAGCTAATGAAACTATTTTAGTAAAATTCAACTGTCTCAATTCCCGAGCGATCGCACCAAAAACTCGAGTTCCTTTTGGATTTCCTTCTTGATCAATAACAACTGCGGCATTGTCATCATATCGTATTATCATGCCGTTGTAACGTTTGAGTTCTTTACATGTACGCACAATTACAGCCCTAATAACTTCTGATCTTTCTAGAGGCATATTTGGTACTGCTTCTTTGATTACGGCAACAACAACGTCACCAATATGAGCATATCGTTGGTTACCAGCTCCTAGGACTCGAATACACATCAATTTTCGGGCTCCACTATTATCCGCTACATTCAAAAGGGTCTGAGGTTGAATCATATCATTTTTATTTTAATCTGTTATTTTGCTGCAAAGGATAAAAAAGAAATAAAAAGAAATATTGTCTGTCTATAAAAAAATAAACTTCTATTTTTCATCATCACCTTATCTTTTAATTTCTGCATCCCTATCCCTCAATAACGAATTGAGTTCGTATAGGCATCTTGCACGCAGCTATTTTAATAGCTGCTCTGGCTACAGTTTCTGATACTCCGCCCATTTCATAAAGTATTTGACCCGGTTTAACAACGGATACCCAATATTCGGGGGCCCCCTTCCCCGAACCCATACGTGTTTCTGCGGGTCTTACTGTAACAGGTTTGTCGGGAAATATACGTACCCATATTTTTCCGCCACGACGCGCATATCGTGTCATTGCTCTTCGTCCTGCTTCCATCTGTCTAGCCGTGATCCAAGCGGGTTCAAGTGCTTGAAGAGCGTATCCGCCGAAACAAATACGATTGCCTCGACAAGATATTCCTTTCATTCTTCCTCTATGTTGTTTACGAAATTTTGTTCTTTTGGGGTTATAGTTGATGGTTCTTTCTTAATTAAATTCCATCTCTACTGCAGAACCGGACATGAGAGTTTCTTTTCATCCGGCTCCTCGCGAATGAAATGATTCATTAATATTACTACGGATACACATATATTTAATATTAATACAATGATACACAATACACTTAGTAATGTAATGGAATTTATTATGTTATTTTGTTTTGTTATATTATTTGATTTTGTTATTCTAGGATAGTTTAGTATTGTTATGTTATATAGTTAAGAGTAAGCTTTATATACCAGATCAACATTATTTATTTTGTATCGAATCGCGCTAAAACAAAATGTAGATCAATAACTAAAAACTAAGGGTTTCGCGGGCGAATATTGACTCTTTCGTGCTACATTCGTAGGGTCAAGACCTTGTTACTTTTAGAATAAATCAATTTGTTCTTGGT